ATCAAATTGAGGGGGGTGTCAGAAAGGAAATGTCACAATATTTTTTTGACATATGCCAAAGTGATGGAAAAGAAAGAATCTCTTTTACATATCCTCCTAGTTTATCCATTTTTTTGGAAATGATAAAAAGAAGGATATCCCCGCATACACTCGAAAAATCTTCATCTAATGAGCTCGACAACCCTTGGGTTTATACCAACAAACAAAAAGTGAAAAATTTCAACAACGAGTTTATAAATCGAATTGAAGCTCTAGACAAAAAAAAAAAATATATTTTGTTGGATATACTCGAAACAAGGACTCGATTGTGTAATGACGATTCTAAAAAAGAATACTTATACTTATCCTTATCCCAAGGGTATGATCCTTTCTTGAGCGGAGCGTTGAGGAGAACCATATACAACTCACCATCAATCTTCATAGAGAAATTTGGGAAAAATCGGATTTATGGTCTCCTTCTTCCGGATACTGATTACCACGAATTTGAAGAGAAAATAAATGGATTTGAACCAACAGAAATTGGATCAGAAGAAGAAGAAATGAGTAAAGAAGTAGAAGAAGAAATGAGTAAAGAAGTCCCTGTATGGTCATACAAATTAATCACCGAGATAGAACAAGAATCAGACGACTATCCGGAAGAGGCACCAGACGATCATGAAATTCGTACAAGAAAAGCCAAACGTATAGTCATTTTTACTGCTAACGAGCAGGATACTGATCCTAGTATTGTGAATCTTAACGAGACCGGTAAACAAGAGGAAGTGGCTTTGATGCGTTATTCACAACAATCAGACTTTCGGCGAAGTCTAATCAAAGGTTCTATGCGGGTTCAACGGCGTAAAATGGGTATTTGGCTATTCTATCAACCACATGCACATTCCCCTCTTTTTTTGGACAAAATCCGAAAATTCCCTTTTTTTGATTTTGATGATATCTCCGGGGTGATTAACCGAATTTTTAGAAATTGGGTGCGGAAAGAGGAAGCAGTCAAAATTGTTGAGGATACAGACCTGCAAACAAAAATAGAAGAAAAAGAAGAGGCTAAGATGAGAAGGGAGGAAGCGCGAATAGAGATAGCAGAGGCCTGGGATAACCTGCCATGTGGGCAGCCAATAAGATGTTTGCTGTTATTAATTCACTCTTTTTCTAGAAAATATATTCTATTCCCTTCATTCATAATTGCGAAAAATCTTGGACGTATGTTGCTATTGCAACGTTCTGAATGGTACGAGGATTTCCAGGAATTGAACCAAGAGATACATATTAAATGTACTTATAACGGTGTTCCATTATCCGAAACAGAATTTCCGAAAAATTGGTTCTTGGACGGTATTCAGATAAAAATCTTATTTCCTTTCCGTTTGAAACCTTGGCACAAATCGAACCTAGGATCCTCTGAGAAAGATCTAATGCAAAACAACAACGAACAAGAGGATTTTAGTTTTTTAACAGTTTGGGGAAAGGAAGCTCGACGTCCTTTTGGTTCGCCCCGAAAACAACCTTCCTTTTTTAAACCCCTTTTAAAGGAACTCGAAAAAAAAATTCGAAAATTACAGAAGGACTCTTTTCAAGCTCGAATGGTTTTCAAAGGAAAAACAAAATTATTTCAACAAGCTTCATATGAATCGAGTGAAATTAAAGAAGAAAAAGATTCCATAATCAGCAATCAGATAATTCACGAATCATTTAATCAAATTACATCTCCGAGTTGGAAAAATTCTTCAGTGACAGAAAAAAAAATGAAGGATCTCACTGATAGAACAAGTACAATTCGAAATCAAGTAGAAAGAATCACAAATGCTAAAAGATTCGAAAAACGGCAAATATTAAAAAGAAGGACTGCTGGATTAATCGGTAAATTACCTCTGTTTTTCAAATCTTTCATTCAAAGAATATACACAGATATCTTTTTATCTATCATGAATATTCCCAGAATGAGTACAGAACTTTCTCTTGAATCAACAAAAAAAAAATGCATTTCTAATAATGAAGAAGAAAAAACGAAGAATGAAGAAGAAAAAATGAAGAATGAAGAAGAAAAAATGAAGAATGAAGAAGAAAAAATGAAGAATGAAGAAGAAAAAATGAATAAAAAAAAGAAAAATCCAATTATTTCTACTATCAAAAAGGCACTTGATTCTATTCTAAATAGTAATATAATTTCACATCTTTTTTATGAATTATCCTGCGTGTCACAAGCATATGTATTTTACAAATTATCACATCAACTTAGTAACTCGTATAAATCTGTTCTTCAACATCAAGGAAGCCCCTTTTTTCTTAAGCCCGAAATAAAGGCTCCTTTTGAAACACAAGGAATGGGTCATTCGAGTTATGAAATGAATCACTGGAAAGGCTGCTTAAGAGGGTTAAGAGGACATTATCAATACGATTTATCTCAGATCAGATGGTCTAGATTAATACCAGAAAAATGGCGAAATACAGTTCATCAGCGTCGTATAGCTAAAAATGAAAATTTTAGCAAATGTCAAGACCAATTAATTCATTTCAAAAAAGAAAAACAATTTGAAGTAGATTCATTATCTAATCAAAAAGAAAATTTTCAAAAATCCTATAGATATGATCTTTTATCCTATCAATTTCTTAATTATGAAAATAAAAGGGAATGCCGTTTTTATAGATCTCCGTTTCAAGGAAATACAAATCAAGAGATTTCTTATAAAACGGCTAAAGAAACCCTTTTTGATATGCAGGTGAACGTCCCTATGAAGAATTATCTAGGAAAGGTCCATATTCCGGAAAAAATGGTCGATACAAGATATTTGGATTGGAGAATTCTCCATTTTGATCTTAGAAAAAAAGTCGATATTGAGGCCTGGAGCACGATCGATACCAATAGGAATCAAAGGAAAAGAGTTCTTATTAATGAATATGAAATAATTCATAAAAATGATCTTTTTTATGTTAATCCTAGGATTCCAGCTAAGATTCCAGAAATCAATCCACCAAATTCAAACGGATTTTTTGATTGGATGGGAATGAATGAAAAAATGCTAAAGCATCCCATATCGAATCAGGAACTTTGGTTCTTCCCAGAATTTGTGTTACTTTCTAATGCATATAAAACGAAACCTTGGTTTATAGCAAGAAAATTCCTTTTGAATAATAGTAGTAGTACTGAAAAGGAAAAGATCAATGAAGGAAGTTTTTGGATAGAAAAGTATCGAAATCAAGAAGAAAAAGAATCCACAAGCCGAGGAGATCTTAAATCCGTTCTCCCACGACAAAAAGATATTGAAGAAAATTATGCAAGATCAGACATGAAAAAAGGGAAAAAGAAAAGAAAAAAAAACATCGCAGAAGCAGAACTAGAGTCATTCCTGAAACGTTATTTTCTTTTTCAATTGAAATTCGGCGAGACTGTGACTCAAAGAATGCTCAATAATATCAGGATGTATTGTCTCCTGCTTAGACTGATAGATCCAAGAAAAATTATTCTAGCCTCGATTCAAAAGAGAGAAATGAGTTTGGATATCATGCTGCTTGGGAATTTGACAGAATTCACGGAAAGAGGAGCATTTACTGTAGAACCCATTCGTCTGTCTGGAACAGAAGATGGACAATTTATTATGTATCAAACCATAGGTAGTTCGTTGGTTCATAAGAGTAAGGACCAAACGAAATACCAAGAGAAAAGATATCTTTTTAAGAAACTTTTTGATAAAGCTATTTTCTTATATGACAGAATAAGTAGAAATAGAGACAAAAAGCATTTTGAAGAAGCTCTTTTAAGACTTGAAGAAGCTCTTTTAAGACATGACAGAAGAAATGGTAGAAATAGAGACAAAAATCATTTAGGTTTACTTGTTCCTGAAAATATTTTCTCGTTTAGACGTCGTAAAGAATTCAGAATTCAAATTTCTTTGAATTCAAAGAATAGAAATGATGTAGATAGAAATCCAGTATTTTGGAACCGAAAGAACGTAAAAAACAGCAGACAAGTTTCACATGACAATAACCATCTTGTTAGAGAGAAAAAGAAATTCCAATTAAAGAAATTAAAGCACTTTCTTTGGCCTAATTATCGATTAGAAGATTTAGCTTGTATGAATCGTTATTGGTTTGATACCAATAATGGCAGTCGTTTCAGTATGTTAAGAATACATCTTTATCCACGATTGAAATAATACACTTTTTCTATCTATCCTATTAATTCTATCTATCCTATTTCAGATACCCTATATTAATAGGATAGATAGAATTAATAGGGTATCTGAAAGCACACAAATACACAGATCACATGTCTTGTCTCACATTTCATTCTAGTATCCAATACGAAATTGGATAATGTCTCAATTAGATCTCGAAATGAATCAACAGAACCTTCTTCATTTTAGGTCTAAATTCTTCGATGCGAAAATGTACCAATCCTTTTTTATTCCTATTTAAAATTTGAAAGTGGATTGATTGATTTGAATTCAGAAAATTAGCAGTTCATAAAGAAATTCGGATTAGATTATTGTATATACCACATTCAAATTAATGGCATTATTATTACTGATCGGTAAAATCCATATCTGTAAAAAGGGAAAGGAGAATTTTTTTATGGTCAAAAATTCATTCATTTCGGTTATTTCTCAAAAAGAAAACAGAGGGTCTGTTGAATTTCAAGTATTCAGTTTCACCACTAAGATAAAGAGACTTACTTCACATTTGGAATTGCACAAAAAAGACTTTTCATCTCAGAGAGGTTTGCGAAAAATTTTGGGAAAACGTCAACGACTGCTGGCCTATTTGTCAAAAAAAAATAGAGGACGCTATATTGAATTAATTGATGAGTTGGATATTCGAGAGATAGAGATAAAAACTCCTTAATTTGAAGCGTGATACCATTTGAGCTTAGTCGTTTACATTTTGATGAACTTCTTTTTACTTTCAGCAATGCATGGAAGAATGACTCGGGAAAAAACTTATGATTGCACCAATTACAAGAAAAGACTTCATGATAGTCAATATGGGCCCCCACCACCCATCAATGCATGGTGTTCTTCGACTGATTGTTACTCTCGATGGTGAAGATGTTATTGACTGTGAACCAATATTAGGTTATTTACATAGAGGGATGGAAAAAATTGCGGAAAATCGAACAATTATACAATATTTGCCTTATGTAACGCGTTGGGATTATTTAGCTACTATGTTCACAGAAGCAATAACCGTAAATGGACCCGAACAGCTAGGAAATATTCAAGTACCTAAAAGGGCTAGTTATATCAGAGCTATTATGTTGGAGTTGAGTCGTATCGCTTCCCATTTGTTATGGCTTGGTCCTTTTATGGCAGATATTGGGGCACAAACCCCTTTCTTCTATATTTTTCGAGAACGAGAATTGATATATGACCTATTCGAAGCTGCTACCGGTATGCGCATGATGCATAATTATTTTCGTATCGGAGGAGTCGCTGCTGATCTACCTCATGGCTGGATAGATAAATGTTTGGATTTTTGTGATTATTTTTTAACCGGAGTTGCTGAATATCAAAAGCTTATTACACGTAATCCCATTTTTTTAGAACGAGTTGAAGGCGTGGGCATTATTGGCGCAGAAGAAGCACTAAATTGGGGTTTATCAGGGCCAATGCTACGAGCTTCTGGAATACAATGGGATCTTCGTAAAGTTGATCGTTATGAGTGTTATGACGAATTTGATTGGGAGATTCAATGGCAAAAAGAAGGGGATTCATTAGCTCGGTATTTAGTACGAATCAATGAAATGACAGAATCCATAAAAATTATCCAACAGGCTCTGGAAGGAATTCCAGGGGGACCCTATGAGAATTTAGAAATCCGACGCTTTGATAGAATAAAAGACCCTGAGTGGAATGATTTTGACTATCGATTTATTAGTAAAAAACCTTCTCCAACTTTTGAATTGTCCAAGCAAGAACTTTATGTAAGAGTCGAAGCACCAAAAGGAGAATTGGGAATTTTTCTGATAGGAGATCGGAGTGTTTTTCCTTGGAGATGGAAAATTCGACCACCGGGTTTTATCAACTTGCAAATTCTTCCTCAGTTAGTTAAAAGAATGAAATTGGCTGATATTATGACGATACTAGGTAGCATAGATATCATTATGGGAGAAGTTGATCGTTGAAATGATAATTGATACAACAGAAATCCAAGCTATTAATTCTTTTTCCAGATTGGAATCCTTAAAAGAAGGCTATGGGATCATATGGATGCTTGTGCCTATTTTCACTCTTGTATTAGGAATCACACTAGGTGTACTAGTAATTGTTTGGCTAGAAAGAGAAATATCTGCAGGGATACAACAACGTATTGGGCCCGAATACGCCGGGCCCTTGGGAATTCTTCAAGCTCTAGCAGATGGTACAAAACTACTTTTCAAAGAGAATCTTCTTCCATCTAGAGGAGATACTCGTTTATTCAGTATCGGTCCCTCGATAGCAGTCATATCCATTTTACTAAGTTATTCAGTAATTCCTTTTAGCTATCGCTTTATTCTAGCCGATCTTAGTATTGGTGTTTTTTTATGGATCTCCGTTTCAAGTCTTGCTCCCATTGGACTTCTTATGTCGGGATATGGATCAAATAATAAATATTCCTTTTTAGGTGGATTAAGGGCTGCTGCTCAATCAATTAGTTATGAAATACCATTAACTCTATGTATATTATCAATATCTCTACGTGCGATTCGCTGAGACATAAAATTTCCCCTATTTCTTTTCTTTCTAGCAAGTTTTCTTTCTAGCAAGAAAGTTAAATGAGTTCAATATCTACTATTTATTGTTTTTTTATTCATCATTGGGGTTGATGAACTAAACCGGATAGTTATATGAGTGAAATAAAACGGCTTCCAAATTTGCTGTTAAAGGAATTTAATCTCATTTCCTATGTACAAGAATTAAGTGAAAGTAAACATAAGCAGTCGAGACTGTTTACCCCAAGATTGGTTGGTTAGTCATCATGGCTTGAAGCGGGTTCAAAAGATCAACTTTATGGGGTTTTTACTATCTATTACCATAGATGGATTACCCTACTGAGAGATTCCAAAAAATAAGTGGATGGTTAGGAAGACCAAGATACACAAAGGATTAGTAATGGAGATTCTGTAAATTATCCACCAGGATATTTCTTTATAGAAAAGGAATTCGAATTGGGGCTTTAAGTTGGTAGAAATGATTAAGAAGTATTCCCCGGGATTTCGATCCAGAGTATGTTCCTATCCACCGATTAAGTAAATAACTATCAAGAACGAAGAAATCTTTTACTTTGGGTAATGTCCCTTTTTCTGAGAAAGGAGAATAGGAACGAAATCAAATTGAAAGACTAGAATTGCAAAAAGAGATCTTTTTTTTATTCATAACTATTTCTATTTTATTTAGAAAAATACAATTCTTGTTATGTAATGCAATGTCTAATTCTTTTTCGTAATCGAAAATGATCGGTTGAAATATCTATGCGATATTCCTCTAAAAAGTCTTTTTTTTATTCAAGGCTAAAGTTATTAATCAACAA